AACAACGTAAATAGTACCAAAACAAGCATCGGAAATAATATAGTATTATCCGATTCCTGGGGATAGGAAAAAATTCTTTTAGTGCCAAAATGATTAATAGTAATAAAAGGACACGTCATTCTTCTTACAGTACCACCAGTTTGATATATTTTTTTCCAAAAAAAACAAAAAAAGGAAGCCCTTTCATTATTATTTATTGTTAATAAAGGTAATAAACGCATTTTATTTTTAAGCATTTTTGATCCCTGTTTACCCCATAAAGATATTGAATAGAATGCGCTGTTTTTTTTACCATTATAATTTTGAAAATAAATATTTAAATGCCCCTCAAAAGTAAGTAAATAAACCCGAAACATATAAAATGCAGTTAATCCTGCTGTGGAAAAAGCTATTATTGCGAAAATAGGTGAATACGACAAACTATCATTAAGAATTTCATCTTTGGACCAAAAACAGGCGAGAGGTGGAATACCACAAAGAGAAAGGGTTCCTAATAAAAAAGCAATTTTTGTAATTGGAACATGTTTTGTTAAACCACCCATAAGAACCATATTTTGACTCTTATCTGGAGAATAGCCAACAATACCTTCCATTGAATGAATAATGGATCCAGATCCTAAAAACAACAATGCTTTCGAATAAGCATGAGTAATCAAATGAAATAAAGCAGCTCGATAGGAGCCCATACCTAAAGCTAACATCATATAACCCAATTGAGACATTGTAGAATAGGCTAAACCTCTCTTAATATCTTTTTGAGCAAAAGCTAAAGTAGCTCCTAAGAGTACTGTTATTATACCTATCAAAGCTATTAGCTTCATTATGTAAGGTATAACTACGAAAAGAGGAAGAAGTCGAGCTACAAGAAAAATTCCCGCTGCTACCATGGTAGCAGCATGTATTAGAGCCGAAATAGGGGTAGGTCCTTCCATGGCATCTGGTAACCACACATGAAGAGGGAATTGTGCCGATTTAGCAATTGCACCGGAAAATAATAGGAAAGCGCACAAAGTAACAAATAAGAAATGAACCTCATTATCATTATTAGAAATCAAGTTATTGAATATTTCAAACAAATCCTGAAATTCGAAACTGCCTGTTAGCCAATAAAGACCTAAAATTCCTAATAATAAACCAAAATCGCCTACACGATTAGTTACGAATGCTTTTTGACAAGCATTGGACACACTAGGTCGTGTGAACCAAAAACCTATTAATAGGTAAGAGCACATTCCAACCAATTCCCAAAAGATATAAATTTGTATTAAATTGGAACTGGTAACTAATCCTAGCATTGAAGTATTGAAAAAACTCATATAAACAAAAAATCTCAAATAGCCTTGATCATGAGACATATAACTGTCACTATAAACAAGAACCAAAATTCCCACCGTAGTAATTAATATTAACAAAATAGAAGTAAGTGGGTCAATCAAATACCCGAACTCTAAGGAAAAATCATTGTTGATGGTCCAAGACCATACATATTGATAAATGGAACTGCTATTTATTTGCTGAATAAACAGATCGGTCGAAAAAACCATAACTATACTTAACAATAAAACACTCGGAAAAGCCCATATACGGTGCAGTTTTTTTGTTGACACCGGAAAAAGTAGCAGCCCCATTCCTATTAACATAGGGACTGGAAGTGTAACGAAAGATATAATCCATAAATATTGATATGTATGTTCCATAAAAAAAATCTTATTATTTTAATTAAAAAAAAAAAATGAATTAAGTTTAACTTATTTTATAATTAAGTTTAACTTATTTTATAACTGTCTTGACAATTATTATTTTTAATCACTATAGAAAATAGAACCTTTGATGCCTTCAATCCAATTTAAAGAAATACTAGGTAGATAAAAATATGTAAATTTTGACTGATCTGGTTTAGATCATATGCTTGGTCTGGATGATCTATCAAGGAATATACATTAAATTAGATAAGATTTTCCAGTTTTCAATTTAAAAGTCCGGGACAGAACTCGAAACTTTTTTTGTTATATTATATGTCCATAAATCAATACCTAATGGGGTTGCTAAACCTTAACACAAATTTTATACCTAACGAAACTCTAAGGATTAATACAATAAAAATTTATTTTTATTTTCATTAATTTGAATGTTTCAACAAAAAAATATTCCATTGAATTAACTCCTTCAAGCTCGCCAATTGAATAAAAAAGGGTTATTATAATTTTGAGCAAGCCGCCATGGTGAAATCGGTAGACACGCTGCTCTTAGGAAGCAGTGCTAGAGCATCTCGGTTCGAGTCCGAGTGGCGGCATAACATAATTAAATTATCTAATTATTAAAAGGATAGAATAAATCCTATAATGAATTCAATTCCATATGTAAAATTATGGATAATTAAAGTATTCCCCCCTTTTTTTTTATGATATTTTTGACTTTAGAACATATATTAACTCATATATCTTTTTCGGTCGTTTCAATTGTAATTATAATTCATTTTCTAACCTTATTAGTCAATGAATTTGTGGGACTCTATGATTCGTCAGAAAAAGGCATGTTAACCACTTTTTTCTGCCTAACAGGATTACTAATTACTCGTTGGATTTATTCGGGACATTTACCAATAAGTGATTTATACGAATCATTAATATTTCTTTCATGGATTTTCTCTATTATTCATATGGTTCCATATTTTAAAAAACATAAGAATTATTTAAGCACAATAACCGCACCAAGTACTTTTTTTACCCAGGGCTTTGCTACTTGGGGTCTTTTAACCGACATGAATCAATCTAAAATTTTAGTACCCGCTCTCCAATCCCAGTGGTTAATAATGCACGTAAGTATGATGGTATCGGGCTATGCAGCTCTTTTATGTGGATCATTATTGTCAGCAGCACTTCTCGTAATTACATTTCGAAAAGTCATAAGAATTGTTGGTACAAACAATAATTTATTAAATGATTCATTTCCCATTGATGAGATCCAATACATGATGGAAAAACGAAATATTTTTAAAAATACTTTTTTTACTTCTTCTAGGAATTATTACAGGTTTCAATTGATTCAACAATTAGATTATTGGGGTTTTCGTATTCTTAGTATAGGGTTTCTTTTTTTAACCATAGGTATTCTTTCAGGAGCAGTCTGGGCTAATGAAGCATGGGGATCATATTGGAATTGGGACCCAAAAGAAACTTGGGCATTTATTACTTGGACCATATTCGCGATTTATTTCCATACTCGAACAAATAAGAATTTGGAAGGTTTCAATTCGGCAATTGTTGCTTCGATCGGTTTTCTTATAATTTGGATATGCTATTTTGGGGTTAATTTATTAGGAATAGGACTACATAGTTATGGTTCATTTACATTAATATCCTAATTGAATTGAAGAACGAGTTTAACAAATATAACCATAGGACAGTTTAACATATATATAAGAAGCTTCAGGTAAGTCGTTGAGAACCTTTTGAATCACTCAAATAATGGAGTGATTCATAAAGGTTCTCGCAAATGTTAAACATATCTGATTACAATTCTGTTTTTTTTTTATTTTTTAATAACTACCTATTTTTAATAACTACCTATAAAAAAAAGTTAGCTATAAAAAAAATTCGATAGAATAGCTTCGACCTTGTCAACTGATAATGAGAAAACGAAATCCGGATAAATACCAATACTAATTACAGGCAGAAGGATAGCAATCGAAACAAATAATTCCCGTGGTCCAGAATCAAAAAAATAAGAATTTGTGGCATTAAGGAGCTTGTATCCATAGAACATCTGGCGTAACATAGATAATAAATAAATAGGAGTCAATATCGTTCCAACTGCCGCTCCAAAAGTAATTAGTATTTTTGGCATTAAAAAATATTTTTTGGCAGTAATTATTCCAAAAAATACTACCAATTCTGCAAAAAAGCCGCTCATGCCCGGCAATGCAAGAGAAGCTAATGATAAGATACTGAACATCATGAATATTTTTGGCATTAGGGTAGCCATTCCACCCATTTCGTCAAGATAAACAAGACGTATTCTATCATAACTTGTTCCTGACAAGAAAAAAAGCGCAGCGCCAATAAATCCATGAGATATTATTTGTAAAATGGCCCCGTTGAGTCCCATATCGCTTATAGAGCAAATTCCTATAATTGTAAAACCCATATGAGATACAGAAGAATAGGCTATTCTTTTTTTTAAATTTTTTTGACCAGAAGATGTTGAAGCTGCATAGATTATTTGTATTGCGCCTACTATTATCAACCAAGAAGAAAATATAGAATGGGCGTGGGATAATAATTCCATATTTATTCGAATCAATCCATATGCTCCCATTTTTAATAAGATTCCAGCTAAAAGCATACAAGTACTGTAATGTGCTTCTCCATGGGTGTCTGGTAACCATGTATGTAAGGGTATAATCGGTGATTTGACAGCAAAAGCAATAAGAAATCCAATATAGAATAATATTTCCAAGGTCACAGGATATGATTGATTAGCTGATGTTTCAAAATTGAATGTTGGTTCATTGGAAGCATAGAAAGCGATACCTAAAGCTCCCATTAATAAAAAAACGGAACTTCCTGCAGTATACAAAATAAATTTTGTAGCTGAATACAGACGTTGCTTTCCCCCCCACATGGATAGAAGTAGATAAACAGGAATTAATTCTAACTCCCACATAATGAAAAAAAGTAAAAGATTTTGAGAAGAAAATAATCCTATTTGACCACTATACATTGCTAACATCAAAAAATGAAATAATCGAGAATCCCGAGTAATTGGCCGAGCCGCTAAAGTAGCTAAAGTAGTGATAAATCCGGTCAGTAAAATAGGTCCTATAGAAAGTCCATCTATTCCTAATCTCCAGTAAAAATCAAAAAAATTAATCCATTGATAAGACTCCGTCAATTGGATTAAGGGATCGTCCAATTGGAAATAATAAGAGAATGCATAGGTCATTAAAAGGAGTTCTAGTACACATATAAGTATAGTATACCATCTAATTACCTTATTTCCTCTATGAGGGAAAACGAAAATCAAGGAACCCGCGAATATTGGTAAAACTACTAATACTGTTAACCAAGGAAAAGAATTCGTGGTAAAGACAAGATACACTTGGACAAGAAAAACCCGTACTCGAAAACCTAATCTATTTTTTTATTATTATTTTTTTAGTACGGGTTTTTGTCGGTAAACAAAAAATCAAATGTATTCAAGTGGTTTTTTCTAGAAAATATCAATAAGCTAGACCCATGCTTCGAGTTGTTTCATGCCATAGATAAACTCGAACACTCAAGAAATCAGTTGGACAGGCGGATTCGCATCTCTTACAGCCAACACAGTCTTCCGTTCTTGGAGCAGAAGCAATTTGCTTAGCTTTACACCCGTCCCAAGGTATCATTTCTAATACATCTGTGGGGCAGGCCCGGACACATTGAGTACACCCTATACATGTATCATAGATTTTTACTGAATGTGACATTGGAGCTATAATTAAAAAAAAACGTCATAAATTTTCGATCTAGTAAATTTTGAAATGAATCATATATTTAGACACCAGATGAATCAATGATTTATCATAATTTGTCTATTCAATTTCGGATCGACTCATGAGATAGAACCAAGATACTTTAATTTCTTACGTTTTCGTAAACATTATCAGATACGCTATCTATCATAAATATCAATTCAAATTAATGAATCTAAATATTTTATATGATTAATACTACTTATTCAACAAATTCAATTGATTGATACGGATTGATTTTCTGTTACGATAAATTGACGAAACTATAGCCAGCCCGATAGCTGCTTCAGCGGCTGCGATAGATATAATAAAAATTGAAAAAATATTTCCTTTTAATTGGCGACTATCAAAAAAATCAGAAAATGTTACTAAATTTATATTGACGGCATTCAGTATAAGTTCAAGACACATAAGGGCTCTAACCATATTTCGACTCGTGATCAATCCATAGATACCGATAGAAAATAAATAAGCACTCAAACCAAGCACATGTTCGAGCATCATGGCCCCACTCCTTAGCGATTTCGATTTATTTCAATATGAACAATGAACAACAATTTAACATCAACAGATTAGATTGACTAGAATAAGAATATCACAAGTACAAAACAAAAAAAAAAAAGATTGGAATATAGATCGAATAAAAGAATTTATATATGAATAATCCTCAAATAAATGTGATAACATAGAATAAAGTCTGATTTGGATTGCGATTACCAATTAAAAAGATTTATTACTGACGAGCCGTGGCAATCGCACCTATCAAAGCAACTAAAAGAATTATTGAAATGAATTCAAATGGAAGAAAAAAATCTGTTGCTAAATGAATTCCAATTTGTTGACCAGTACTTACCAAATCTTGCTCTATAATCTGGTTTGCTCTTGTAGTCCAAATAATCCCATACCATGTTGTATCTGGAATAATAGTAATTAGTAAAACAAAAAGACTTGTACAAATTAGGGAAGTAAGACCATTCCCAACAGTCCAAAGATTGAAATCTTTGTAATCTTCTGAACCATTCATGAACATCACAGCAAATAAAATTAAAACATTTATAGCTCCCACATAAATAAGGAGCTGCGCCGCAGCTACAAAATGAGAGTTTGATAAAATATAGAATAAGGATATACAAACAAGAACCAATCCCAATGAAAAGGCAGAAAAAATTGGATTGGTAAGTAATACCACTCCTAGACCTCCTAATATAAGACCTAATCCTAGAAAGACTAAAAGAAAATCATGTATTGGTCCAGGTAAATTCATTGTACGTAAAATAAAAGATAAAAAAATCAAATTCTTTTTTTTCATGACTTTATTGACCCGACCAGGAGAAACTTATTTAGAATGGGTTCCTAATTGAATTAAATCCTAAAAGGTTTTAATTACTGTAGTACTGATATCAGACTAATCCCATTCTTTCTCGAAAAAATAAAAATGGATACTTTAATTTCTATTTCGAAATAGAAATAATTATGGATAGAATTATGACTATATTAATTGATTTTCAATCTAAATTAAGCTACGCTGCAATTCTTACCAATCAATCAAATCCAATCGCTAGTTGGGATTTGTAGCTTTTGTAGTTATTGACCAAACAAAATGCAAAATGAAAAAAAAAGATTTCAGACTTTTAGATCAAACCTAGATCTTTGTTTAATGATTAAAAATGACTCTTCAATCAATCTTTAATCAAAGGGGGTTTGTCCATTTTGATTAAAGATTGAGGTGAATTCAAAATTGTTCGAATTGTATAATCCTCAATTACTGACATTGGTAAACGACCTAAAGCAATTTGGTTATAATTCAATTCGTGACGATTATAGGTAGAAAGTTCATATTCTTCAGTCATTGATAAACAATTAGTTGGACAATACTCAACGCAGTTGCCACAAAATATACAGATTCCGAAATCAATACTGTAATTAAGCAATCGTTTCTTTCGAATATTAGTTTCCAATTCCCAATCAACAACAGGTAAATCTATAGGACATACACGAACACATACTTCACAAGCAATGCATTTATCAAATTCAAAATGGATTCTACCCCGGAAACGCTCCGATGTGATTAATTTTTCATAAGGATATTGAATAGTTACCGGTAAACGATTTACGTGGGATAAGGTAGTCATGAAACTTTGACCAATGTACCTTGCAGCCCGTATGGTTTGTTGACCATAATTCATGAACCCAGTTACCATAGGGAACATATCGTGAATCTCTATGAATAATTTTATATTTGTTTCTTTATCTTGTTTGAGACAAACTATAAATATACAAAAGAATTACTTTATAGTGAAAAGAGTTGGGAAGAGGTTGTTAATAATAAATTGCCAAGAGAAATAGGTAAAAGAAATTTCCATCCAAGATTTAATAGTTGGTCCATTCTTAGTCTAGGTAAAGTCCATCTGGTTGTGATAGGAATGAACAAGAACAAATAAGTTTTAACCAATGTAATAAGAATACCCATTGTTGTTCCAAAAACTCTACCTACTTTATTTATTTCAAAATCAAAAAACTCCGGAACGGATATGTACGGAATAGAGATATTCCAACCGCCCAAGTAAAGAACCGCTACAAATAATGAAGAGACTAATAAGTTTAGATAGGAAGCAACATAAAATAAACCAAATTTGATACCCGAATATTCAGTTTGATAACCTGCTACTAATTCTTCTTCTGCTTCTGGTAAATCAAAAGGTAATCTCTCACATTCTGCTAGGGAAGAAATGAAAAAAATGATAAATCCTATAGGTTGACGCCACAAATTCCATCCCCCCAAACCATATTTTGATTGTGCCTCAACTATATCAACTGTACTCGAACTGTTAGATAATCATAGTCGGTGATGACATCACTGTTCCCATCGCTATTACAGAACCATACATGAGATTTTCACCTCATATGGCTCCTCGAAGGCCATAAATAAATCTAAGGGCCAGATCATATTATTTATCTTGATCTATTTGTAGGATAGATAGGATCAAAATCTATCGGATGCCCCCCAATTCAAAAATTTGACCAATGTAATTCTGTCTGTTATAATACTAAAATAAAGTACTTCTGAATTGATCTCATCTTTTAAGAATTTCAATTTTTCTTTCTTGAGCAATAACTTTAATCTTTCAATAAAATACTTCTTGTAAAAATACCAATAAATATTTCAACCTATCATTTCATTTTCGATTACGAAAAAGAATTAGACATTCCATTAGTTCATGAATTATGACACGAATTCAATTTATATGAATATCGAGATAGGAAAGAAAGAAGAATAAAGGATTCTTTTTTCTTTTTCTATTGTAAGTCTATTCTTTTTTTTGTTCCTATTCTTCCTTCTGAAAAAAAAAAAGGAAAGGATTACTTCGTTTCTGATAGTCATTTGTTTAATTGGTGGATAGGAGCATACTCTGGATCGGAATCGTGGGGAGTACTGCCTGATCATTTCTACTAATTTAAAGCCCCAATTAATATTCTTTTATTTTGAATAATTCTATTACTAATCTTTTATGTATCTTGGTGTTCCTAACCATCCACTCATTTTTATTTTTACTCAACTACTCGGTAGCATTACTAGCATTACAGTAATATATATATATATATAAATGATAGTAAAAACTCAATAAGGTTGATTCTTTGAGCCCGCTTTCAAGCCAGGATGACTAATCAACCAATTTTGGGACAAATGATCTCATCTTCTTATGTTTATTTGTGCTTTCCTGTTGTACATAAGAAATGAGTCTCTCTTTTTTTTACTGCAAATTTAGAAGCTGTTTTCTTTCACTCATATAACTATCTAATTTAGTTCATCAATCCAAATGATGAATAAAAAAATAAGGATATATATTCAATATATTCAATTAATTTTACCTTTTTCCTAATAAAAAAAATAAAAAAAAAAAGGGGGGAATAGGGAAAAATTTATGTTTCAACGAATCGCACGTAGAGATATGGATAATACACAGAGAGTTAATGGTATTTCATAACTAATCGATTGAGCGGCAGCTCGTAGACCACCTAAAAAGGAATATTTATTATTTGATCCATATCCTGACATAAGAAGTCCAATGGGAGCAATACTTGAAATGGCAATCCATAAAAATACGCCGATATTTAGATCCGCTAAAACAAAGTGATAGCCAAAAGGAATTACTGAATAGCTTAATAGAGTTGATATGGCTGCTATGGATGGTCCGATACTAAATAAACGAGTATCCCCTCTAGATGGAAAAAGATTTTCTTTGAAAAGTAATTTTGTTCCATCCGCTAGAGCTTGAAGAACTCCAAAAGGACCGGCATATTCAGGTCCAATACGTTGTTGGATCCCTGCAGAAATTTCTCTTTCTAACCACACAATTACTAGTATGCCTATCGTGATTCCCAATACAAGAGTCAAAATAGGGACAAGCATCCATATAATTCCATAGATCTCGTTTAAGGATTTCAATCTGGAAAAAGAATTGATAGCTTGTACTGTTGTTGGATCAATTATCATTTCAACGATCAACTTCCCCCATAATAATATCTATGCTACCTAGTATTGTCATAATATCAGCCAATTTCATTCTTTTAATTAATTGAGGAAGAATTTGCAAATTGATAAAACCCGGCGGGCGAATTTTCCATCTCCAAGGAAAACTACTTTGATCCCCTATCAGAAAAATTCCCAACTCTCCTTTTGGTGCTTCAACTCTAACATAAAGTTCTTGTTTCGGCAATTCAAAGGCGGGAGAAGTTTTTTTACTAATAAATCGATATTCAAAATCATTCCATTCTCGATTCTTTTCTCTAGCAAAACTTCGAGTTTCTAAATTTTCATAAGGCCCCCCTGGAATCCCTTCCAAAGCCTGTTGAATAATTTTTACGGATTCCGTCATTTCACCAATTCGGACTAAATAACGAGCTAGCGAATCCCCTTCCTTTTGCCACTGGACTCCCCAATCAAATTCGTCATAACACTCATAATGATCAACTTTACGAAGATCCCATCGTACTCCGGAAGCTCGTAGCATTGGTCCTGATAAACCCCAATTTATTGCTTCTTCCGCACTAACAATACCTATTCCTTCAACTCGTTGTAAAAAAATAGGATTTCGCGTAATAAGTTTTTGATATTCAGCAACTCCTGTTAAAAAATAATCGCAGAAATCCAAACATTTATCTAGCCAGCCATGAGGTAGATCAGCTGCTACTCCTCCGATACGAAAATAATTATGCATCATTCTCATACCAGTGGCAGCTTCGAATAAATCATATATTAACTCTCTTTCTCTAAAAATATAGAAGAAAGGGGTCTGCCCCCCAATATCCGCCATAAAAGGGCCAAGCCATAAGAGATGAGAAGCTATACGACTCAACTCCAACATAATTACTCTGATATAGCTAGCTCTTTTAGGTACTTGAATATTTCCCAACTGTTCCGGTCCATTTATGGTTATCGCTTCTGTAAACATAGTAGCTAAATAATCCCAACGTGTTACATAAGGCAAATATTGTATAATTGTTCGGTTTTCCGCAATTTTTTCCATCCCTCTGTGTAAATAACCTAATATTGGTTCGCAATCAATAACATCTTCACCGTCTAGACTAAGGATGAGTCGAAGAACGCCATGCATTGATGGGTGGTGGGGCCCCATATTGACTATCATAAAGTCCTTTCTTGTAGCTGGTACATTCATAGGGGGTTCCTCGATTGATTTTTCCATGAATTACTGAAAATGAAAATAAGTTCATCAAAATTCAAGTTTAAGATCTAATAAATCAAATAATAAAAAAAAAAAAAGACTCTTCAAATTAACGAGTTTTTGATTCCCGAATGTTCAACTGGCTAATTAATTCTTTATAACGTACTCCATTTTTCTTTGCCAAATAAGATAGTAGTCGTTGGCGTTTTCCTAGAATTTTCCGTAAACCTCTTTGAGACAAATAGTCTTTTCTATGCAATTCCAAATGTGAAGTAAGTCTTCGTATCTTATTAGTAAAACTTACTATTTGAAATTCAACGGATCCCCTGTTTTCTTTGTTGTCTTCTTGTGAAATAATTGAAATGAATGCACTTTTTACCATAAAATGAAATCCCCCTCCTCCCGCCTTTTTAAGTATAGTTTTATTGATCAGTAATAATAAATAATGTAATATTAAATAAGAATGTCAGTTGGTTTGAATTTGGTATACACAATAATCTTCAATTCGTTAGGAATTCCTAAATCAATCCAATTTTTTTGATTCGACTAGAAATACATAAAAGATGGTATATTTCTTCCCTTACAAAGGAAAAAAAATGATATCTATATCTAAAAATCTAAAACGAAAAATTGGATTGATTCATTTCTAGATCGAATTGATACATGATTGAATTCCATATATCAGAATGGAATGTGGGATGTAAAACAATGTATATGGACGTCTCTCTTTGTTTTCATATATTTCATATACTAGATTAGATATGCTATGGGATATATATGACAAATGGAACTTTACCGAATTTTTAATCGTGGACATATATGTATCCTTACCATACTAAACCGACTACCATTATTGGTATCAAACCAATAGCGATTTATACAAGCTAAATCTTCTAATCGATAATTGGGCCAAAGAAAAAGTTTTAATTTAATTAGTTTATTTTTATCTCTATCAAAACGTTTGCTTTTATCTATAATGTGAGCGTGGTTTTTTATGTTCTTATTATTGATAATTTCTGTATTGATATCATTTTCATTTTTTGAATTGAAAGAAATTAGAATTCTCAATTCTCTACGATGTTTAGAGGATAAAAGATTTTCGGGAACAAGTAAATCATAATTATTTTTGTCTTTATTTCTAATTAAACTTTGATTTATTACAATAGAGTTTTTTTTTCTGTATCTTTGATTAATTTGTTGTTTTCTTTTATGAACCAATAAAATATTTATGGTTTGATACATAATAAATTTTCCATCATTTTTTACCGACAGACGGGTTGATTCGATAATCAATATTCCCTTTTTCATCAATTCTGTAAGAGTTAAATCTTTCTGAATCATTAGAATATCTAGACTCAGTTCTCCCCTTTGAATAGAGGATATAATAATTTCTCGTGGATTTGTCAGTCTAAGCAAGAGACAATATATTTTGATATTATTGATTATTTTTTGATTTAAAGAATCATCCCATCTTAATTGAAAGCATAAATACCTTTTTAGCAAAAAATCAAGTTCTGCTTCCGTATTACTTTTGTATTGCTTTTTCTTTCTACGCTCTTTCCTATCTGATCTTGCATAATCTTCTTCAACATCTTTTTCTTGGTTTGCTAGAACTGATTCAAGATCTACTTGATCCTCAGACTCTTTTTCTTCAGGATTTTGATTTTTTAATTGAATGGATTTTGTTTCATTCGATGATATAGATATAAAAGGATCATTATTTTGCTTTCTGTTGATTTTTTTATTTTCACTAACATCTTTAGTTCCATTAAAATTTAAAAAAAGTAATTTGATTGGTATCATCCATGATTTTATCTTATATGCCTTGCAAAATATCACAAATTTTGGAAAGAACCAAAATTCTAAATTTGATGTAGGACGATCTAGTATTTCTTCATTCATTCCCATCCAATCAAAAAGGTTTTTTTTTTGTTTGGTTCCGGTATCGATCCAGGATTCAATATCGACTTTCTTTCTAAGACAAAAAGGGAGAATTCTCCAATCCAAATATTTTCTATGCGAGCTTTTTTCCGTATCGATAATATTATCTTCTCTTAGATGCTTATTGACAGGGATACCTCCCGACATATCAAATAATTTACTTTTATCTATTTTGTAATTATAAAAAATCTCTTGCTTATTATTAAATTTGAATGGTAATTCATAAATAGATGAGTCTTTCTTATCTTCATAATTAATGGATTTATATAATAAAATATTATATCTATAGTATTTTTTAAAATTATCTTTTTGGTTCGATAATGAATCGACTTCCAAATTATTTTGTTTTTCGTAATGAATTAATTGGTCTTTTTCATATAAATTCCATTTATTTAAATCCTTATTTTGAATCATATGCTGTTGATTCATTTTATTTCGCCATTTTTGCGATATTAAGCTAGACCATCTGATCTGAGATAAATCGTATTTATATTGATAATTACTTCTTACCCAATTTTTCCATTCATTCATTACAGAATTTTTAAAATTTGTATTTTTAAATTTGAACTGAAATCCTCCTTGGACTCCAAAATAATCTTTTATTTCATTCTTAAGAAAACGAGATGCTCCATGATATTGAAGGACAGATCTTAACTTATATAGGTTAATAACTTGGACTTGTGATAATTTGTAAAATACATATGCTTGTGACAAAGAGGTTACGTTATACAAAATCTGTGAGTTCTTGTTAAAATTACTAGAATTAAATACCTTTTTTATACTCGAGATAAAGTGAATTAGTGTATTTTGATTTGTTTTATCAATTCTTTGGTGATTTTCGTTTTTATTATACATAGAAATGTATTTATTAATCATTTTTCTTGGTGATTCACGAAAAAACTGTACATTGATCCTCGGAATATTAATGATAGCTAGAAGGATATCTATATATATCTTTTCAATCAAAATTTTTATAAAAAAATATGATTTACGGACTAATTGAGCATTGTTTCTTTTCAATATCTGTAAAATATTTTTTGATGATTTTAATTTTAATCGTTTAGCATTATAACTTAGTTTGTTAGGATAAATATTTCTTTCTGAGATTAGAAATCGTTTTTTCTTTTCTTTTGTAATTTTTTCTATTTGATTTCTTATTGTCTTTGTTCTGGCATTCAGATCTTTCATTTTTTTTTCTGTCAGTGAATAGTTTATCCAATCCATAGATCGAATTGAAGTGGAAAATTTATCAATAGTCCGATTAGTGATTGGTGAATCTTTTTCGTTTTTAGTTTCATTTAATTCAGATACTTCTCTAAATCCAAATAATAGAATCGGATTTCTTTTTGATTTTGATATTATTTCTTTTACAAATAGAATACTTTTGATGAACCAGTTTTTTGTTTCTTTCGGTAAATGTAGAAATATTTTTCTTTTTTCTTTAAAAATTGTTAGAGTTAGAAAACCATTTTTTTTCAACTTTCTAATTTTTTTTTTTAATTTTTTAAAAATGGGTTCAAAAAGTGAAAGTTCTTTTCGGGGAGAACCAAAAGGAAGTTCAGTTTCCATTCCCCAAACTGTTAAAAAACAAAAATCATGTTTTTGTCTTTTCCTTTTTATTGGATCTTTAGAAAGGAATTTTAACTTAGATCTGTGCCAAGGTTGTAGTCGAAAAGGAAATAGGATCTTTATTTGAATGCCGTCTGTTAACCAGTTTTTAGGAAATTCTGTTTCTGATAATTGAACTCCATTATAGGTGCATTTAACATGCATTTCTCTATTCCAATCCTTTAAATCCTCGGACCATTCGGGAATTTGAAATAATAACATACGAATGATATTTTTAGCTATTATTAATGAAGG